GTCAATATGAACAAGAATTTTTTCAGAAAAAAATACCTAATGAAAAAAAAAAGAATTCATTCAATTGAAATTGAATAGAAATAAATTCTATATATATTATATTTCAAAAAATTTTTATTTCAAAAAAAAAATTACTATAACACTTTTTATATAAAAAAAACTTATAAACTTTATAAAACTAAGGCTTGTATTAGATTGGCACTACATAGAAAATATCCACAGGAATACAAATAAAAAACGATAAGGTAGAAGAAAAGATTAAGTAAGAAAATCTCTCGGGTTTATTCTAATTCAATCAATAGAAATCAATATAAGTGGACTCAGAAGGCCTAATTTGTTAATAGAGAGAGTCCCGACGAAAAAAATCCATTAAAGAAAATATCAAATTCTTCTATTTCGAGACTGAATTACTTCATTTATTCACTTAATTTTTTTAATTTTTTCCTATCCTCAGTTTCTATTAATAAGAAAAAAACGTTATAGAACAAGGCATTCTTTAGTAGAAAAAAGAAGTAGATATATATAGGTATGAATAGAGTAAGAGAAAGGGGGGATAGTAGAGAAAAGGTTATACAAAGCTATATATATATATGGTTATAAATTACCCACACCCTGTTTTTTTCATTTCATTAAGTAAAGTGCGTGTGGTTAAGGCGAAGTTCCGTAAAAACCCCCGCCTTCTTGAAAATATCATGAACAGTTCCTGTGGGTTGAGCACCTTTTTCAAGGAAAAATAGAATAGCAGGAACATTTAAATGAGTTTTATTTTTTATCGGATCATAAAAACCGACTTTTCGAAGATCTCTTCCTTCTCTTCTGGATCGAACATCAATTGCAACGATTCGATAAACGGCTCATTGGGATAGAGGTAGATATAAAGGCCCCCCCTTAGAAACGTATAAGAAGTTTTCTCCTCGTACGGCTCGAGAAAAAAGATTCGAAGTTCTGTCTATGTATAGAATTATAATATCAAATGGGTCCATAAAAAAATCAAATCCATTAGACTATGATTTACATCTTCCTTTTATTCTTTTTTTTTTATAAACAAAAAAAGAATAAAAGTATTCCTACCCACCAACTCAAGTTGGATAACTTTTAAATAGCTCAAAGGGAACCCTTTAAACATTTCATTTATTGAGCGATCTCTAATCTCCTTTTTTTGTTTGTCTCTTTTAGAATATATTTTGGATTCTTGATTCTGATCTAATTGCTGAGACAATTGAAAAGGGTATTTACTTGTTACAGGATCCTTTAATACCGTGAATCATTGGGTTTAGGCATTACTTCGGTGATCTTTAATCAGTTCAAAATGGCAGCAACATACCCTTTTTTGAATTTCTTTCTATCAAAGAATCAGACTAACGATTGATTCTTGCGTGATACACTTGTTTTTAATCAAAAGAATTTGTTCAATTCGACCAAACCAAACCTTATTCTGATCTTTGAAACTTGCGCGAATTGAATCCTTTTTTCTATATCGAAAAATATGTTTACGAAGTTGTTCCAACTGATTGATTGACACTAACCTTAGATTCTTGCCCCCGAGAAAGAAATCAATATTTTATTCTCTACTCGAGCTCCACCCTGTACCTATTTACATTACAATCCAACAAAAATGAGGATTCTAATGTATAATAGAACAAATGATGTCGAGCCAAGAGCACCTTCATTCTTCTATAGTATAAATAAAGGGTGGATTAAGAATCCACAACCGATCATGTCTTTCAAGTCGCACGTTGCTTTCTACCACATCGTTTCAAACGAAGTTTTACCATAACATTCCTTGAGTTTTGAACCGGTATCTAGTTGATTCAATAATCGAATCGTGAATAGTCATTGCTTTCGCGAGTACACAGTAATCCAGAATTTTAAACTTCTATTGGGTAGTTTCTGAAAAAATATCAGAAAGAATTCAAATTAACCCCACTTTTTTGTATGAATTTTTTTTGATTTCAAATTCAAATATTTGCAATAAGAGAAAAAAAAAGTTCTTTTTGAATCTGGATTTTCAAAGGATTAGTCACGCCAATCTACCATTACTAAGAATCTATAAAAAATCATTAAAAAGATTGAATTTTTCAATTAAAGATTTCCTATCTCAATATCATTTTTTTGAATAAAGTTTTGCAGTAAGGACCACTTTTCATCATAAGAGAAAGAAATCCCTAGATTCAGATTTGAATTAAACCATCAACGATTTAAAACAAACAAATAGGTTGAAAAAAAAAAACGAAATTTAATTTTTTTTTAGGGGGGCGGTGGATAAAAAACCCGATGGAAAGGAAAATTGAAGTTCTTTTTCTTTCATATTGATTGATAAAACCAGAATCGAAATACTAAGAATTTTCCTATCCACCAGATCGACTAAACAATTGTTACTGAAATGAATTCAAGATATGTTAAATTTTTAAATGTTACATATGTATTTTTTCTTGTTAATGAGATTAAAAGAGATCTCAGCATTGAAATTGAGATCTTTCATTGCTAATTCATTTTTCTCAATTAAATTATATCAGGAAATGAAGAATGATAAATCAAATAAAGAAGACTCCTTTTTTTAAACTATCTTTATCTGGGCACAAAGCCAAAAAGTTCCGCGGGATTAAGGCATTGTTTCTTTTTTACTCAAAGCCTGCCTTAAATTAAGATTAAGAGACTTACCATTTATTGAATGAAAAATATGCATTATTGAATTCAAATAGGGGGGTGTAAGACCCTTAATTAACTAACGTAAATATGAAGAGAAAACAAAAATATGATAAGAAGACTGTCTAACTTTTTTTGAATTCAAACCCTTTCGTTCTCTGTTTCCGTGTTTCCTAAAAAAAAAAGATTTGATTTTCTCTTTTTACGATAACATTTTTGAAAAAGCAGTGATTCCGAGAAATGGCATTAAAAAAACAAAAATTTCTTTTCTTATACTCTTATCTTAAGATAAGATAGTTGTTCAAAACTATATAAAAAAAAGTATATAAATATATATAGGATATATAATAGGTATGCTCTGGGACGGAAGGATTCGAACCTCCGAATAGCGGGACCAAAACCCGTTGCCTTACCACTTGGCCACGCCCCATTTCTTTTTAACACCAATAAAAACTAATATTGATATTGGTTCTTCGTCAATTCCGTCAATTCCCACCCAAAAATATTAAGATATATGAAATATATTGCCTTGTTGTTCAGATATGTAGATTATAGAATTAAACTGAGTTTATTGATCATAATATATAATTGAATTAAGATATTGTATGAAAATACGATTTCTTCGATTCTTTATTTAATTTTTTAATTTAAGAATTGAAGGATTTTTGATTGGGTGAGTTTAAAGAAGGGTTTTTGGTCTGCCTTACTTTATTTTATATCCTTTTTGATATCAATAACATCATATTAATAACTCAGTCAAAATACAATTATCTTCAAGAACAAAAAGTTTGTTATGTTTAATATTGTTAGTTTGATTTGTATCTGTCTTAACTCTACCCTTTATTCAAGTAGTTTTTTCTTCACAAAATTGCCCGAAGCCTATGCTTTTTTAAATCCAATCGTAGATTTTATGCCAGTAATTCCCCTACTTTTTTTTCTATTAGCCTTTGTTTGGCAAGCTGCTGTAAGTTTTCGATGAAATCCTTATCCTAGAATAATTCATGATTTTTTTCATGATTTATTCGAAAAAAAAAAAAATATCAAAATTAAAAATTTAATAAGATTAGATAGGTCTTATAATATAAGCCCTAAATTCAAACATTGAATTTATTGTATAGATTCGGGAAATCTGGCTTACTCCATTTACTCATTCTAACCCTTTTTCCATTCCATTGAAAAAGACCCCATTTGAACCCCCTATTAGAAAGATGAAAAAAATATCGAATTTTAGGTATAAAAAAAATCTTTGGCAATGAAGGACTCGATTCTTCTTACAAATTTCCAAATGAATTTATAAAAATTCTTTTCGATTCCACTTAGTATGATATGTGGTATAAAAAAAGAGAATCTATTTTCTTTTTTTTTTTCCAAACCAAAAAAGATCTTGGAGATTGTGTAATGCTTACTCTCAAACTCTTTGTTTATACAGTAGTGATATTCTTTGTTTCTCTTTTCATCTTCGGATTTTTATCTAATGATCCGGGGCGTAATCCCGGACGTGAAGAATAATAAATTAAGGCTTTTTCTTTGCTTGATTTTCAACCCTTCTTATCATTTTATCTATTCTACATCTTTAACTATAACTATCAAATAAATAAAAAAAAAGGTTTGAAAAAAACCTAGTCATCAACAGAACCGGAAAGAGAGGGATTCGAACCCTCGGTACGAAAAACTCGTACAACGGATTAGCAATCCGACGCTTTAGTCCACTCAGCCATCTCTCCCCAAAAGAGAATTTCTATGTTCCATTCCATAAAAAATAAGTAAGAATTGAAAAAGCGGTTTCTTTATATTTCTCTTTATCAGTTTGTTAGTTTCGTAATTACTTTATTATGTTATCTAATATCTTACTATATATGTTACTTCTTACTATATATGTTACTTTAATATAGATTCTATATATATATATTCTATATATCTAGATATATTATAGAAATATAGAAAACTTTCATCAGCAATTTTTCCATCCAATTTTATTTTCATAAAGTCATAAAGTAAGGGCTTTAAAAAACTCAATATTCCAATCAATATATCAATCAATATATATATCAATCAATATATATATTGATTGATATAAAGAAATTGGATTTCTATTTTTATTTCAAATAGAAAAATTTTAACTAAATAAAATTGAAAATTAGAAGCTTTATTTCGTCCGAGAAGTCCCCTTTTATTTCCATTTCCATGACCTAGCCCAAGGCACAAACTTTTTTTGTTTCAACAACTTCTAGTAGTAGATAAAAGGATTTCTTTCATTCGAAAAAAAAAAAGGTGTATTTGTTATTGAAAAATCAATAGTCAGAAGAGAGGCCTTTTCTGTTCCTATAATTCCTATAATATAGAATCAATGAGTG